GGGATATAATGAAATTTTGTGATTGGGTTCTTTCTAGAGAAACGATTCGTTTTATTTGACTGATCGATACAACAAACAATTAATTATAACAAATATATGATTATAAGAAATATAAAGATTCTAAACTTAAATTAAATAAATAATATTAAATTAAATATAAATAATATAATATTTATAGTAATTAATAAAATAAAAAAAAAAAAAAGATATTATTATTCGAAACGCCTTGTGATCTTCAACCAATTCTGCGCTTCAATATAATTACCGGGAGTAAGCGCTAGAGCTTGTTTCCAATATTCGGCAGCTTGATCGAACCAAGCTTCCGCAATTTCAGAATCTCCTTGTCGAATGGCCTGTTCTCCCCGGTCGGAATAGGTGGGTAAATTCCTTCCCTTAGAACCGTACTTGAGAGTTTCCGACCTCATACGGCTCAGCCGTCAAGTTCTTTTGGCGTCCCTTTTTTAATCTACCATATCTAATTGAATGAGATTTATCGTGGATCCGTGGATCTATCCCATTTTTTTCTCTCGAGTTAACCAAAAGAAAAAGAGGTTATGGTTATAAGTTTCAAACTTGAGTTTTACTTACTAATTTAATCAGTTTTCTCTTTTCTCCCACCTTCATAAAGTGCATAGGCATCTCCACTATTCCACTATTATTAGAGTTTTCTAAAAAGGTAACTATCTCGGTTTCATATATGAATTTCTATAGAATCTGTGAAAAAGACTTTCCTTTATAAGAAGGAAAAGGCTTACTATCTTTGGGATCTGATGCTACACCGCTGCTCAATACCTTAGGGGATCAACTCTATTACATAAGTTGATTCCTAACTTTTATCTCATATCATGACATAAATAAGCAGTCCGTATTATCGGCCCAAAACCTCGCGAATTGATCTTTACGGCGCTTTCTCTATCAATTAGATCCTTTATCCATAGAATTATTTAGGCATACCTATTTCTTCATATTCATATCTCAAATTCTATGAAGTTTATTTCTTTGCTACAGCTGATAAAAATCGTTGTTCTGGACGATACATATGTAGAAAGCCTATTTTTTCTAGTAATTATTAATAGATTTGCTCTTTTATTCCCTTTTTATTTCTATAGTGGAGATAGTCGCACGTAATGACAGATCACGGCCATATTATTAAAAGCTTGTGGTAAGAATGGGTTTCGCTCTAGTGCACGAAAATAATATTCCAAAGCTTTCGTATGTTCTCCGTTTCGTGTGTGGATAAGGCCTATGTTATAGAGTATATAACTTCGATCATAGGGATCAATTTCTAGTCGCATAGCTTCATAATAATTCTGTAAAGCTTCTGCATAATTTCCTTCGGATTGAGCGGACATCCGTTACGGTCGTCATTCGATTTAAAGAATCTCCGTTTCAGAACCGTACATGAGATTTTCATCTCATACGGCTCCTCCTTTATGTACATAATCAGAATAATACATGGAATCAAAAAAGATTTAAATATTCTCATTATAAACTGAGCAGGGCTGGTGTTTTTACAAAAAATCTCTAGCCAACCTTCTTGTAAAAGATCTTTCCTTAACATCTAGTATGTTGGTACTAGATAAAAAAAGTGACTCCAGTAATTTCTTTGTCTTAAACGCATCTTAATTTTCAGGAATAAGTCACTTCAACAGTCTTCGATGGTTATACGGGTATCCAAAACACAAACTAGATGGATGTTTGTTGTCCCAACCATTCTTCTTAGTCCCGATCTTGATAAGGAAAAGGGATAATTTATAACAAAGTTTTCGTGTTGTTGATTCCTAGGAGTAGTGCCTCTTCCTCTATGCCTCCTATTGGTACTAATGGAGTGAGTTTGACTTAACCCATACCATAGGTATAACCTTTCGCTCAATACTCTAGAATCGACAATTGAAGCATTTGAGGTTGCATTAATCGGGGATACACGACAGAAGGGCTCGTTTTATTTACAAACTTCACCTTCAACAAGCGTAGATTTATTTCAATAATTTTTTTATTTCTATCCCGAAAAATAATGTGTCTTCCTCCTAAGAAGACTAAGAGTGGTAAAAAATAAAAAAAAATATATATATATATAAATAAAATAAATAACTAAATTAAATTATAAAATAAATAAATAAAAAATATAATAATCAAATCGCACCATCTCTGTAATAGGCAAATGCCTCTTTCTCGCCCAAAGTTGTCGGAATTATTCGTAATAAGATATTGGCTACAATTGAAAAGGTCTTATCAATAAAATTTCCATTTATTCGAGATCTAGACATAGGCAGAAAGTCATTCTATAATTTCTTTTAATTACCTTTTGTGAGAAAATAATCCCACAAACAACGGAATTTTACAATACGAAATAACATAAAAACACACTCAGTAAAATTAAACTTCGACTCAAATTGTTTCTTTTTGACAGGAATCAATAAAAACTAAGAAATATTTGAAGCCGATTGGATTTCATCCAAATGTAAATTAAATTTTACATTTAAATCTAGATCTAGTATTATAAGAATATAGGAAACTATTCTGATTTCATCAAAGTTGAAGAATGAACGAATTTATATCCTAATCTGTAGGATAATTCGAAAAGTTTTGATTGAATTATGATCCAAAGAGGAAAAAGAATCGAATAATCGTTCTATGATGGATGAAAATAGAATAACCGCCCGTTTTGTGTTGTGTATATAACGGATATACGCTATACAATCAAATATAAAGATTCCTGGGGCGTTTCATGAATTTGGAATAAATTTATGGGGTAAGGGGTTATTGTTGAAAGATCTAAAATTGGAAAGTCATTTTAGAATTTTTATGAAAATAGAATAAGAGTCTAAACTAAATATAATCATGATCTAAAGGTAGCCATTAAACATAGTCTAAAAAAATGGATCAATCGGTGGAGTCGTTCCAATTCAGGGATTTAATTCGGTATAAATATTCAAAAATAAAGTCGGGAGTGCCTTCTTTGTAAACATGAATAGATACCTTATATTTATTGGTTTAAATATTTTGTCTCACAAAATTATTTTTATCCCCCGCCAGCCTCGAATAAGGGTTTGGCAGCGTTTTTCTTTTATAGTTAAAATAGAGTGTACGCACCTATCCAAAAACCTAAATATGAATCACTATTCATTCGGTTTATGAACCATAATCATTATGCAGGAGAGATGGCCGAGTGGTTGAAGGCGTAGCATTGGAACTGCTATGTAGGCTTTTGTTTACCGAGGGTTCGAATCCCTCTCTTTCCGTACCCTTCAACCTAATTCACCAATGTTATTGATCGCAATATATCAAATAACAATGCATACCATTATTCCAACAGTTATACATATGGCTTCTCTATTCCTAATCCTAATTTCTGTGGTATGGATTATACTGGAAAGAATGGACAAGGAATGAAGATCTCCCTATCAATCTATGATACATGAGTGGGAAAAAATCCCCGGATAAAACGCCTTCCTGAGGGTCTCTTTATATCGGTGAAAGGAAGGGCAAAATTGTCCGAATCCTTCTTATTTTAGTTGTGTTTAAGTCTGACGAGAATAATATTCTACAACTAGCAATTCATTTATTTTCAAACCGACGCATTTACTATCTATTATTTGATTGACTGATCCTTTATATTGGAATGGGTGAAGAGTCAAATGTTTTGGCAATTCCTCAGGGGAGGATGAATCAAGATAATTTTGAACCAGAGACTTAGATTTTTGTTCATCTCTCACTGTAATAATATCTCGGGGTTTGCATCGATAACTTGGTATATCTACTATACGACCATTAACTAAAATATGTCTATGATTAACCAATTGCCGGGCTTGAGGAATAGTTGAAGCCATACCTAATCGAAAAAGGATGTTATCCAACCGCATTTCAAGTAATTGTAGTAAAACTTGACCTGTTGACCCTTTTGCTTTTCCGGCTATACGAACGTATTTAAGTAATTGTTGTTCTGTAAGACCATAATGAAAGCGCAATTTTTGTTTTTCTTCTAAACGAATACGATATTGAGATTTTTTACCGGGGCGTAATTGATTTCTAAGATCACTTCCAGCTCTAGGTTTTTTACTAGTTAATCCCGGTAAAGCCCCCAAACGACGTATTTTTTTGAAACGAGGCCCTCTGTAACGCGACATAAAGACTCCTTATAAAGTTTCATAAACCTAAATGAAATTAAACTAAACTAAATGATAAATAGAAAAATGAAAAATATAATTAAAATGAAAAATAATAAATTAATCAAAATTTATTGAAGTATTGTATTCCAAAGAAAAATTCGAAAGAATAATTAGATAAATTGTATATCAATATCCGGGCCTTAACTTAATATATTATATATATATATTATATAATATATCGTATTAAAATTAATATAAAATTAATAGAAAATAGAAAATCTTTTTTAAGTTTAAGGGTTCTTTTCTTGATTGATTTGGTCTACATAGATCAAACTCCTCCAATTTTTTTTAATAATTGGAAGTTCTTATGAGATAATAGATCAGTGCCCTTTGGGAAAGGGGGAAGAAGCCTTTTCAATTTCTTTGATTTCATATTATCAACTATGCAAAAAAAAAATCAAACATATGGAAAAAGCCAGCTATCGGAGTCGAACCGATGACCCTCGCATTACAAATGCGATGCTCTAACCTCTGAGCTAAGCGGGCTCGCATAACATAAATTGGACACACATAGGAATTTAGTAAACTACTGGAATCTTAAATCTTAGCTATTAACTGTTCACTCTTAACTCTTCACAATTACTATGAATCTAGAATAATTTCTATTAATATAAAAACTATATAATAGAATCTCAAATAAATATCGGATATTTGAATATTATAGAACATAACAATTAATATACCGATTAATATATTCATTAATATATTAATATAGCAATATATAATTTTGATCTATTTATCATAGCAAATACATGATTATCAATAATCAATATCTTAATTAGCTTAATTTAGTTAATTAGATAATAAGATTCTTTTTGATTTTTGAATTGAAATGATATTTGAAATTCAAAATTCTTTTTTTTTTTACTAATCTAATTCTATTGTCTATTTCTTTAATATTAAAATATTTTATTAGTTATTTTAATACTATTAAATTAGTATATAAACTAAACTATTAATTTTATTACATTAAAGATTTTCATTTTCTATCTTATCTATTTAGAATTTTAAAGAGAATCTAGTAATTAAATTACTATAACTTACTAATTAAAGTAGAATCTTATTCTAGTATTCGATATATATAGAATATAATTAATACATATTAATTACATTAATTAAGATTTTACATTATAATAATAATATTCGAAATGATTTCATTCTAAATTTAATTATTCAAAAAAAAGGAATTAATTATTAGTTATAGCCATTAGATTCGTTATGGTTATTAATATTATATTCACTTATTAGTTATTTTTAGTTAGCAAAGATAAGAGCTAAGACGAAAACAAAAGAATCGACCGTTCAAGTATTCAAGATTGTACGCTAAAAACGATATAAATAGGGAAATATATGTAAAATATATATTAAGCAGAATTATAATATAGATGTAATAATACTATACATTTATATATAATAATATAGTATTAAGTATACTATATATGTGATATGTATCCATCTAGATTATATATTGATTTGTGGATAGAGAAATAATAGAATCTTTTCTAATTGTATCAAATATGAGTTTCCGAGAGAGATGAAAGAAGATAGACAAGAAATCCAAATATAAGAAAACAGTTTTCAATATGCGAATCGCTATCTAATGAATTCAACAGTTCCATCATATCATAATATAAATGAAATAAAAAGGAAAAAGGTATCATAATGAAATCCTAATCACAAACCAAAAGGGGGGATATGGCGAAATTGGTAGACGCTACGGACTTAATTGAATTGAATTGAGCGTTGGTATGGAAACCTACCAAGTGATAACTTTCAAATTCAGAGAAACCCTGGAATTAAAAATGGGCAATCCTGAGCCAAATCCGGTTTTCTGAAAACAAACAAGGGTTCAGAAGGCGATAATAAAAAAGGATAGGTGCAGAGACTCAATGGAAGCTGTTCTAACAAATGGAGTTGGCTGCGGTGCGTTAGTAAAGGAATCACTCCAGAAAGGATGAAGAATAAACCTATATACGTATACGTACTGAAATAGTATCTTCAAATGATTAATGACAACCCAAATCCGTATTTCTTTTAATTTTCATGAAAAATTAAAGAATTATTGTAAATCAATTATTAAGTTGAAAAAAGAATTAAATATTCATTAATCAAATCATTTACTCCATCAAAATCTGATAGATCTTTTGAAGAATGGATTAATCGGACGAGAATAAAGATAGAGTCCCATTTTACATGTCAATATCGACAACAATGAAATTTATAGTAAGAGGAAAATCCGTCGACTTTAAAAATCGTGAGGGTTCAAGTCCCTCTATCCCCAAAAAGGCCCATTTGATTCCCTAATTATTTATCCTACCTTCTCATTTCGTTAGCGGTTCAAAATTCGTTATCTTTCTCGTTCATTCTAATTTTACAAACGTATCTGAGCGAAAATCTTTTTCTTATCACAAGCCCTGTGATCTATATGAAAGACGTACAAATGAACATCTTTGAGAAAGGAATCCCAATGTTAAATTTGAATAATTAAAAATTCATTTTATTACTCGTACTGTACTGAAACTTACAAAGTCTTTTTTTGAAGATCCAAGAAATTCCAACAAGGCCTGGATAAGACTTTGGAATTCCCCTTTCGTCTTTTTAATTGACATAGACCCAAGTCCTATATTAAAATGAGGATGGTGCGTAAGGGATGGTCGGGATAGCTCAGCTGGTAGAGCAGAGGACTGAAAATCCTCGTGTCACCAGTTCAAATCTGGTTCCTGGCACATGAGCAATTTGTATGAGTATCTATTCTACAAATTAATTGATATGAGTCGCCATGCATATTCATTAATATAGTATAAAGCATGATACATATTTATCCATCTAAATATCTGGGGATGTACTCCTTTTATTTTATAGAATAAAATAGTTAAAGATGAGTAAAGAGCATATGTATATACTCTTTTTGATATGTATAAGATAAAGTATGTAAAAGAAGATATTAATACTTCAGACATATTACAAAAGGTAAATTGGTTGGTTGAAAAACCTAAAAGTCTAGTCTAGGGGAGTTGAGGGGTGCGAATAGCCAAGATTCATCTCCGATACAGTACAAATACAAATAGAATCTGATCCCCTTATCATTTCTTTCTATTTTCTTTTCATATTTTATTTCTTTATTTCCTCCTATGTGACTTTCTGGAGCCCATCTAAATGACGTGCGCGGTACATAGTTCGACATCATGAACTCTTTGAGTTTCATCCTATTGACTGGGCTTATCCTCCCAAAAGTATCTTCAAAATCAGAAAATCTTAATGAATCTCTCTAATTGTATTGTCGTTTTTTTTATTTATTTTATTCATTATTTAGCTTATCCATAATATGCAT